CCTCTTGTGACTCTTCTTTTCGACCATAAAAGATGGAATCGTCCATTACGATATATAAAAAATGCTCGATTTGAAAATGCTTTAATAAATGAAAATTCACAATATTTTTTTTATACATGCCGAAGTGATGGAAAACAAAGAATATCTTTTACATATCCACCCAGTTTGTCAACTTTTTTGGAAATGATACAACGAAAGGTGTTTTTATGCACGACAGAAAAACTCTCCTCTGAAGAACTGTATAATCATTGGGTTTATACCAATGAACAAAAAAGAACCAACCTGAGCAACGAATTTATCAATCGAATGGAAGCTCTCGACAAGGGGTCTCTTGTTTTGGATGTACTTGAAAAAAGGACTAGATTGTGCAATGATGAGACTGAACAACAATGCTTGCCTAAAATGTATGATCCTTTTTTGAACGGACCCTATCGTGGAACAAGCAAAAAATTGTATTCAATGAATGATTATTTAATCACCTCGATTAAAGATTCCATAGAAACGATTTGGATAAATAAGCTTCACAATATCCTTCTTACTGATTACCGAGAATTTGAAAAGAAAATAGATACATTTGATGGAAAGTCAGTATCGATAGACATTGGCCATTTCTTGACTGCAATGAGTAAATTAATTGGGGAATCAACGCTGAATTTGAAAGGCCTTTCTTTATTGTCAGAGCAAGGAAGAATTGATTCAGAAAATCAAGTAAAATATTTCTTCGATGCAGTTATAACGGATCCGAATAATCAAATAATTAGAACTGAATCGATTCAAAAAAAAGAGATCAGTAAAAAGATTACTCCATGGACATACAAATTTACTAATACTTTGAAAGAAAAAGAACCGGGGGCGGAAAATGTAGAAGAGTCGCCAGGTTATCTTGGCATTCGTTCACGAAAAAGCAAACGTGTAGTCATTTTTACTGATAACGAAGTTATGTCTACTGATAACAAGAAGGATATCAATACTTCTTCTACTAGTAATCGTAATGAAATGGAAGAGGTGTTTTTGATACATTATGCAAAACAATCGGATTTTCGTCGAGATCTAATCAAAGGATCCATGCGCGCTCAAAGACGTAAAATAGTTATTTGGGAGCTGTTTCAAGCAAATGTGCATTCCCCGCTTTTTTTGGACAGAATAGACAAAACTTTTTTTTTTAATTTTGATATCTCCGGAATGATGAATCTCATTTTTAGGAATTGGATGGGAAAAAGCACGGAATTCAAAACTTCGGATTCTGAAGAGGAAAAGGCAAAAGAAAAAGAGCAAAAAACGGAGGAGAAAAACGGGGAAAATGAAGAGATAGCAATACCAGAAACTTGGGATACTCTTATATTTGCTCAAGCATTAAGAAGTTCTATATTAATAACCCAATCGATTCTTAGAAAATATATAGTATTGCCTTCATTGATAATAGCCAAAAATTTAGGCCGTATGTTATTATTTCAAGTCCCCGAGTGGGCCGAGGATTTGAAAGAGTGGCGTAGAGAAATGCATGTTAAATGCACCTATAATGGTGTTCAATTTTCAGAAACAGAATTGCCAAAAGATTGGTTAACTGACGGTATTCAGATAAAGATCCTATTTCCTTTCTGTCTGAAACCTTGGCACAGATCTAAGTTACGATCCCATCATATAAATCCAATGAAAAAGAAAGGAAAAAAATATAATTTTTGTTTTTTAACCGTTTTGGGAATGGAAGCGGAACTTCCTTTTGGTGCTCTCCGAAAACGACCTTCTTTTTTTGGACCCATTTATAAAGAACTTGAAAAAAAAATTCGAAAAGTTAAAAAGAAATGTTTTATAGTTCTAAGAATTTTTAAAGAAAGAACAAAAAGGTTTCTAAAGGTCTCAAAAGAAACAACAAGATGGGTTATCAAAATAGTTCGATTTCTAAAAAGAATAATGAAAAAGCTTGCAAAAAGAAATCCAATTCTATTATTTGGATTGAGGGAAGTATATGAATCGAGTCAAAAAAAAAATAGAAAAAATTCTATAACTATAATAAGTAATCAGATTATTCATGAATCATCCATTCGAATTAGATCCCTGGATTGGACAAATTATTCACTGACAGAAACAAAAATGAAGGATCTGATTAATAGGACAAGTACAATCAGAAATCAAATCGAAAAAATCACAAAAGACAAGAAAAAAATATTTCTAACTCCAGATATAAAGATTGGTCCTAACGAGACAAGTTGTGATGATAAAAGATTAGAATCGCCGAAAAATACAAATATTTGGCAGATATTAAAAAGAATAAGTGACCGATTAATACGCAAATGGCACTATTTTATGAAATTATTTCTTGAAAGGATATACCTTCTATGTATCATTAATATTCCCAGGATCAATGTAAAACTTTCCCTTGAATCAAAAAACAAAATTATTGATAAATATGGTTACAATGATGAAACAAATCAAAATACAATTCATTTTATTTCGACTATAAAACAGTCGCTTTCTAATATTAGTAATAAGAATTCACAGAGTTTTTTTGCCCTATCCTCCTTGTCACAGGCATATGTATTTTACAAATTATCACAAACCCAAGTTATTAACAAGTATCACTTGAGATCTGTACTTCAATATCACGGAACATCTCTTTTTCTTAAGGATAGAATAAAGGATTATTTTGGAACACAAGAAATATTTCATTCCGAATCAAGGCATAAGAAACTTCACAATTTTGGAATGAATGAATGGAAAAACTGGTTAAGGGGTCATTATCAATACGATTTACCTCAGACTAGATGGTCTAGATTAGGACTGCAAAAATGGCGAAATAGAGTCACTCAAAGTTATATGGTTCAAAATAAAGACTCAAAAAATTTTGATTCATATGAAAAAGACCAATTAATTCATTATGAGAAAAAAAATAATTATGCAGCGGATTCATTACCGAGTCAAAAAAAAAAATTAAAAAAAAACTACAGATATGATCTTTTATCACATAAATATATTAATTATGAAGATAAGAAGGACTCATATATTTTGGGATCACCATTACAAGTAAACGAGGTCCTAGACATTCCCTATAATTACAACACATATAACCCCGAATTCTTTTATGTGTCGGGCGGTGTAGCTATTAGTGATTATTTAAGAGAAGATTCTATTATTGATGCGGATAAAAATACGGATAGAAAATATTTTGATTGGAAAATTTTTAATTTTTGTCTTAGAAAAAAGATCGATATTGAGGACTGGACCAATATGGATACCGGAGACAACATTAATAAAAATACTAAGACTGGGACTAATTATTATCAAATAATTGATAAAATTGATAAGAAAAATCTTTTTTTTCTCGCGATTCATAAACAAATCAACTCATTCAGTCAAACAAAAACCTCTTTTGACTGGATGGGAATGAATGAAGAAATACGAAATCATCCCCTGGAACTTTGGTTTTTCCCCGAATTTGTGTTACTTTATGATGCATATAAGATTCAACCGTGGCTCATACTAATCAAATTACTTCTTTTCAATTTTATTGGAAATGCAAATCCTAGTGAAAATAAAACTATCAACGTAAAGCAAAAAACGGATCTTCGTATAGCACCTACTCCAAAAAAATCTCTTGAATTTGAATTCGAAAATGGAAATCAAGAAGAAAAAGAGCAGCCGGGCCAAGGGGATTTTGGCTCAGATCTATCAAACCAACAAAAAGATGTTAAAGAGAGTTATGGGGGATCAGATATTCAAAGTAGAAAGGAAAAGAAATCTAAGACTGAGAACACCACGGCAGCAGACCTAGCTTTCTTCCTGAAACGATATTTGTGTTTTCAATTGCGATGGGATCCTCATTTGAATCAAAGAATAATCAATAATCTCAAGGTATATTGTCTCCTGCTTAGACTGATAAATCCAAAGGAAATTGCTATATCCTCTATTCAAAGAGAAGAAATGAGTCTGGATGTAATGCTAATTCATAAGGATCTAACTCTTCCAGAATTAATAAAAAAAGGAATATTGATTATCGAACCAGTTCGTCTGTCTATAAAATGGGATGGACAATTGATTATGTATCAAACCATAGCTATTTCACTGGTCCATAAGAGTAAGTACCAAACTAATCGAAGATGCCGAGAAAAAAGAAATGTTGATAAGAATGGTTTTGATGAATCTATTGCAAGACATGAAAGGCTGGGTGGGAATAGAGACGAAAATCATTATGATTTGCTTGTTCCTGAAAATATTTCATCTCCTAGACGTCGTAGAGAGTTGAGAATTCTCATTTGTTTAAATTCGGGAAATGTGAATATTTTGGCTAGAAATCCAGTATTCTGCACTGAGAACAATGTAAGGAACTGTGGTCAATTTTTGGATGAGGACACGCATCTTGATATAGATACAAATAAATTAATTAAGTTCAAATTCTTTCTTTGGCCCAATTATCGATTCGAAGATTTAGTTTGTATGAATCGCTATTGGTTTAATACTAATAATGGCAGTCGTTTCAGTATGTCAAGAATATATATGTATCCACGATTGAAAATCAGTTGATAATCCATTTCTTATATATCACGTGCCATATCGGGTATGGTATAGGAAGGCAAACAAATGTACACACGCGTTGTGTTAGAGTACATTATCGTACATGATACTGATTCAATGACCTTATGAATTAGATCTAGGAATGAATCGGCAGATTCCTCTTATGTTCAAATTCTTCTCTTTTGTGGTTGCAGAAGCATACCATCTTTTTTTATCCATAGCCGAATCAAATTGAAAATTTGAGTGATTATTGATTAATTGAATTTGATAGAACAAGCAATATATGAATCAATCCAGATTATTGTGTATACCAGATTAAACCGTTTGGCATTATTATTACTAATAGGTAAAATCCATATCTGTAACTGTAAAAATAAAAAAAAAAAAGGGGGGGGGAGAAGAATTCTTTTTATGGTAAAAAATTCATTAATCTCAGTTATTTCGCAAGAAGAAAAAGAAAAAAATAAAGGGTCTGTTGAATTTCAAGTATTCAATTTCACCAATAAGATACGGAGACTTACTTCACATTTGGAATTGCACAGAAAAGACTATTTATCTCAGAGAGGTCTACGGAAAATTCTGGGAAAACGTCAACGGCTGCTGGCTTATTTGTCAAAGAAAAATAGAGTACGTTATAAAGAATTAATTGGGCAGTTGGATATTCGTGAGCCAAAAACTCGTTAAGTGAATTTGACGATTCATTTTGAATTATTTTATTTATATTTATTAAATCTTGAATTTGGATGAACTTTGTTTCGTTTTCAGCAATTCATGGAATAATGAATCGGGAAAAAACATATGACTATACCAGCTACAAGAAAAGACCTCATGATAGTCAATATGGGTCCTCACCACCCATCAATGCATGGCGTTCTTCGACTCATCGTTACTCTAGATGGTGAAGATGTTATTGACTGTGAACCCATATTGGGTTATTTACACAGAGGAATGGAAAAAATTGCAGAAAATCGAACAATTATACAATATCTGCCTTATGTAACCCGTTGGGATTATTTAGCGACCATGTTTACAGAGGCAATAACGGTAAATGCACCAGAACAGTTGGGAAATATTCAAGTACCTAAAAGAGCCAGCTATATCAGAGTAATTATGCTGGAACTGAGTCGTATAGCTTCGCATTTGTTATGGCTTGGACCTTTTATGGCGGATATCGGTGCGCAGACTCCTTTCTTCTATATTTTCAGAGAAAGAGAATTGATATATGATCTATTCGAAGCTGCCACAGGTATGCGAATGATGCATAATTATTTCCGTATTGGAGGAGTAGCTGCTGATCTACCTCATGGCTGGATAGATAAATGTTTGGATTTCTGCGATTATTTTGTAACAGGGGTTACTGAATATCAAAAGCTTATTACGCGGAATCCTATTTTTTTGGAACGAGTTGAAGGAGTGGGCATTATTGGGGGGGAGGAAGCAATAAATTGGGGTTTATCAGGACCAATGCTACGAGCTTCGGGAATTCAATGGGATCTTCGGAAAGTTGATCATTATGAGTGTTACGACGAATTTGATTGGGAAGTACAATGGCAAAAAGAAGGAGATTCATTAGCTCGTTATTTAGTCCGAATCAGTGAAATGATGGAATCCATAAAAATTATTCAACAAGCTTTGGAAGGAATTCCAGGGGGGCCCTATGAGAATTTAGAAGTCCGACGCTTTGATAGAGCAAGGGATTCCGAATGGAATGATTTTGAATATCGATTCATTAGTAAAAAACCCTCGCCCGCTTTTGAATTATCGAAACAAGAACTTTACGTGAGAGTGGAAGCCCCAAAAGGGGAATTGGGAATTTTTCTGATAGGAGATCAGAGTGTTTTTCCCTGGAGATGGAAAATTCGTCCACCAGGTTTTATCAATTTGCAAATTCTTCCTCAGCTAGTTAAAAGAATGAAATTGGCTGATATTATGACGATACTAGGTAGTATAGATATCATTATGGGAGAAGTTGATCGTTGAAATGATAAGTGATACGACAGAAGCACAAGCTATCAATTCTTTTTCTAGATCGGAATCCTTAAAAGAGGTCTATGGGCTCATATGGTTGCTTGTCCCTATTTTTACTCCTGTATTGGGAATCATAATAGGAGTCCTAGTAATTGTGTGGTTAGAAAGACAAATATCCGCAGGGGTACAACAACGTATTGGACCTGAATACGCCGGTCCTTTGGGAATTCTTCAAGCTCTAGCAGATGGAACCAAACTACTTTTCAAAGAGGATCTTCTCCCATCTAGAGGAGATATTCGTTTATTCAGTATCGGACCATCTATAGCGGTCATATCTATTTTACTAAGTTATTCAGTAATTCCTTTTGGCTATCGCCTTGTTCTAGCCGATCTCAGTATAGGTGTTTTTTTATGGATTGCCATTTCAAGTATTGCTCCTATTGGACTTCTTATGTCAGGATATGGATCAAATAATAAATATTCCTTTTTAGGTGGTTTACGAGCTGCTGCTCAATCGATTAGTTATGAAATACCATTAACTCCATGTGTGTTAGCAATATCTCTACGTGCGATTCGTTGAGACATGAACTTTTACCTATTTCTTTTGTTTCTAGGACAGAAATTGAATGTATTGAATAGATATCTTCATTTTTTGATTCATCATTCGGGGTGATGAACGAAACCAGATAGTTATATGAGTGAAACAAAACAGCTTATAAATTGGCAGTAAAACAATTGAGTCTCATTCCCTATGTACAAGAGTTAAGCGGAAGTAAACATAAGCAGTAGAAACTGTTTACCCCAAGATTTGTTGATTAGTCATCATGGTTTGAAGCAGGTACAAAAGATCAACTGTATGGAGTTTTGACTATTGTATGTATTACCATACTGGGGATCGAGCAAAAATGAGTGGACGGTTAGGAACACCAAGGTACACAAAGGATTAGTAATGGAGATAATGTAAGTTATCCCTAAGGGGTATTTCTGCATAACATAAAAGGAATCCTAATGGGGGCTTTAATT